TGAGAAAGATTTCTGCATATACGCGCAAAGCGGTCGATAATAGAAAAATCCGACGAATCGGTCCAGGTCGACTTACTAATAGGATGGCCTAGTGCGCTACAAAATTTCATTTTAGCCAACGATCCAATCAGAGGACTAATTGGAGCTAATGTATCAAGCTTCTTAATAACATTATCCATTATAAATGAATTTTCGAGCATTTGACTCCGTACCAATGAAAGATTTAGTCGCACACTTGAAAGATAGCCCAAAAAGCCGAAGGAATGCTTGAATAATTGGTTTATGTAGATCCTTCCGGGTTGAGCCCACACATAAAAATGCCATTGCCATAAATGGACAAGGTAATATTTCCATTTATTCATTAGAAGAGGCTTATCTTTTGAAACCAAAATGGATTTTCCCTGATATCTAACATAATGCATGAAAGGATCCTTGAAGACCCGTCGAATAGCCGGAAAATCATTAGCAAAGACTTCGACTTCTTCTACCGAATGTTTTATTTTTCCATAGAAATATATTCGCTCAAAAAAGCTCCCAGAAGATGTTAATCGTAAACGAGAAAATTGGTTGCGGAGAAAAAGTAAGATGGATTCGTATTCACAAACATGAGAATTATATAGGAACAAGAATAATCGTGGATTTGTTTTTGAAAAAATCGATTTTTTTGTAGTAATAAAACTATTCCAATTAGAATACTCATGAAGAAAAAGCCGTAATAAATGCAAAGAAGAGGCATCTTTCACCCAATAGCGAAGGGTTTGAACCAAGATTTCCAGATGAATGGGGTAGGGTATTAGTACATCTGATACATAATTTAAACGTGGGAATTTGTCCTCTAAAAAAGGAAATATTGAATGAATTGATTGTAAATTATAATATTTTACAATTTCTGTCCCCGAAGGTGGTAATCGTAAGGAAAATGGAATTTCCACAATGACTGCAAATCCCTCTGAGATCATTTGAGAATAAAAATTCTTGTTGTACCCAAAACTTTTATTTTGGGTCGAATCGTTAGTGGAAATAATCAAATGATTCTGGTGATACATTCGAGTAATGAAACGTTTTACAATTCGTAAACTAGATTTATTGTCATAACCTACATTTTCCAACAAATCTGATCTATTTAAGCCATGATCATGAGCAAATGCATAAATATACTCCCGAAAGATAAGTGGGTATAGGAGGTCATGCTGCTGAGATCTATCTAGTTCGAAATATCTTTGAAATTCCTCCATTTTAAATTCGACTTGAACGGGGATAGGGGGTTTATTGGGTTATCAAATGATACATAGTACGATACGGTCAAAACAAGGTATTATAGTAATAAAAAAAAAATAGATACCTCGGAAAAAGGCAAGACTCATCATCAGACTCTCTATCCTCTCTTTTTTCATCTAATTGGTTTATGTTCAGTCTAAGATAACAAGATGGTTAGAAATCCTTTATTTTTACAATCCAATCGCTCTTTTGATTTTGAAAAAAAAAAAATATTTATCAATATACTGCCTTCTTCTACACATTTATCTCCACCCTATAATGGATAATAGCTAATAGTTAGGACTCATAAAAAAGGGATAATCCCCTCATGGAAAAGCCTTTCCCGCGTCAAGCACTAATATATTTTTAACGTCTAATTAGATCGGGGAATCATTCAAAAATGAAGAACAGAAGCTCGTTACTCTTTGTTTCCCTATAATTGGTACCATAGTAGGGCTCTATCCATTTATTCACTCGACCCGACTTTAAATTGAAAAATTTTTTTTTTTTTCAAATTTTTTTGTTCCGACACACCAAGAATTCAAACAATTCAAACAGGGTTTTGGACATATCCGGAAAGAATGAAATATTCTCAGAATTCTTCATTGATACGACATGCTACTTTTTCCATTCATTCATTTCAGGATCAGTCGCGGTCTTACAAACTCTACCGATGGTATGGACGAATCTGTTGCTTCATACAAATGTGTAAAAGATGCTAGCCGCACTTAAAAGCCGAGTACTCTACCGTTGAGTTAGCAACCCCAATAAAATAATTATAACTAGAATGTGTAGATACAATCGAAATTCCAATAAACAAAAAAATAAAGAGATTGATTTGCCCGGCGCAATCAAAACATTTAAAAAGGAAAAACAAAACAAAAATAGAAAAATTTCTAATCGATTATGAACATAATAAAATGAACAGATCCGATGAAAATACAAAAAATTCTCAAATAAAGATACCAATATAAAAAATAGAAATAAATATAAAAAAAGTCAAAATATTTATAGACTACCTTTTGTCTCTTATGTTATCCATAATTATATTTTATTCATCTTAATAAAAAAAAAAAAAGAATTTTTGTATTGTATCATACAAAAAAAACTTCTTGTATCACAAAAAATGCAATGAACCCATTACTTGAATGAAATCAAATCTATGGGACAAAGAAAAAAAGGATCTATTTATCCACGATCGGATTATATTTATTTGATACACCGTTGTCAATATGAATGTTGAGAAAAGAATACACCGGAAAAATAGAAAACAAATTATAAAAAAAAAAAACAAACAAAGGACTTGTGTTGGATTGGCACTACATAGCTAATCGACATATATACACATATAGACAACATATATACAAAAAGGCTGTAGACGGAAGAAAAAATTAAAGAAGAAGTAGAAAAAATCTCGGGTTTAGTCACTCAATCAATATAAGGAAAATAGGAAAAAAAAAAAGTCAAATAAGAAAGCTTAACCCCTTGTTTTTTTTTTTATTTGTTCATAGAACTCCAACTAAAACCCCGATTACCGATTAATAGAATAAAATTAAGACCCAATTTTTTTTTGATTTATTTTCTTGATTTATTCGATTCAAAAAAAATTGAATTTTCTCGTTATAAAAAAAAATGACATTCTATAATAGCAATAATAAATTAAGTAGGATATGACTAGAACAGGAGGGGTGAGTAATAGCAGAGAAAAGATTATACAAAGTTTTCTACAAGTCCCATCTACATCTTCTTTTTTATCTATTTTTTATATATTATATATTTCAGTAAATTTAAATTACTGAAATTTCGTTTGGTGATTAAGGCGAAGTTCCATAAAAACCCCCGCTTTCTTTGAAATATCATGAACAGTTCCTGTAGGCTGAGCTCCTTTTTGCAAGAAATATAGAATAGCGGGAACATTTAAATGGGTTTGATTCTTTATCGGATCATAAAAACCCACTTTCCGAAGATCTCTTCCTTCTCGTCGAGAGCGAACATCAATTGCAACGATTCGATAAATGGCTCATTGGGATAGATGAACAATACCCCCCCCCCAGAAACGTATAAGAAGTTTTCTCCTCGTACGGCTCAAGAAAAAAAAATTAGAAGTTATAAATATGTATAGAATTAGACTGTCAAATATATCCATAAAATCATCAAATCAATTAGACTATGATTTAAGGACTTTTTTCTTACCCCCCCTCTCGAAAAAAACTATTCGTATTTACAATTTGCACCCTCATAACTCAAGTTGGATAACTCTCAAATAACTCGTCGAAACCCTTTAAGCATTTCATTTATTGAGCGGTCTCTAACCCTCTTTTTGTCTGTCTCTTTTAGAATAGATTGAAATTCTGCATTCTGATATAGTTGTTGAGACGACAATCGAAAACGGTATTTCCTTGTTCCAGGATCCTTTATCTTTGCCCTGAATCATTGGGTTTAGACATTACTTCGGTGATTTTTAATCATTTCAAAACGGCAGCAACATACCCTTTTTTAGTATTTCTTTCTCTCAAAAAATCATACGGCTGGTCGATTCCTGTGTAATACACTTTTGATTTGATCGAAAAAGTCTTACCAATTCCTAAAAATTTTACTTTTGAATTCAAAACTTGTTTGAATCAGACCTTTTCGATTTATATATTATATGGAAAATCTATTTACGAAGTTGTCCCAATTTATTGATTGATACTAACCCTAGATTCTTGCCTCCGAGAAAAGAATCAATACTTTTTACTCGAGCTCCATCATGTACGATTTATATCACCCCCCCCCCAAAAAAATGAGAGTCTTAGTGAAACAGAAGAAACGATGTCGAGTCAAGAGCACTTTCATTCCTATATAATTCCTGTATAATATAAAATGGTGGATGTAAGAATCCACAATGGATCGTGTCCTTCAAGTCGCACGTTGCTTTCTACCACATCGTTTTAAACGAAGTTTTACCATAACATTCCTTTAGATTGGAACCAGTATGTAATTGATTCAATTAGGGAATCACGAATAGTCATTGATTCGGCTGGTACATAATAATCTATACCTTTTATTTCTATATGAAATATGAATGGCTGGTTTCTGACGCAGAAAGAATTCCATTTAATACCATATACATATATTTATTAATCTTAAAATGGAATATTTCAATTCCATTTTTTTTATATATTGCTTATTTATTTAAGTTAATATTTTTCTTTTTTTATTTTTTAATGTTATAGAAATAAAAAAATATAATATAAAAAAAAGAAAAAAAAAAATTCTTTTTTTAGTGAAATAGTGGATAAAGACTGATGTAAGGGAGGGTTGTTATTTTTTCATACTGTTTGATAAAACCAGAATCCCAAAAACAATAATATGGAACCCTCATATTTATCAGATAGACTAAACAATTGTTACTGAAATGAATTTTAGATATTCGATGTTAAATATTTAACATTTAGGCATGACAAATAGATTCAATTCCCTCTATGTGTTATTTGAATACAATTCAATTTGTGAAATTGATATGATTCAGAAACGAATTATAGTATTAAGAATAATAATCCAATTTTTCCAATATTATACTCTTAAGCTTAAGAATGTTTAATTTCATTTTAAAAGGGCAATCTTTTTCTGATATATATTATCATTGTATATATGAATATTATAGCGAGTTGGGTATGCTCTGGGACGGAAGGATTCGAACCTCCGAATAGCGGGACCAAAACCCGTTGCCTTACCACTTGGCCACGCCCCAAATCTATTCGACACTAATACTAATAAACACTAATATTGGTATTGGTTGTTCGTCAACTCCGGTCTAAAGATCTATAAAAAAGATTGTTGCTAGAATTTTGATATGTGTAAATATATAATTAAACTGCATTTATTGATCATTACATATAATTCAATTAAGATATTGTATGAAAGTATGATTTATTCTATTCTCTTTTGATTTGAGAATTGAAGAATTTTTGATTGGGCGAGTTCAAATCAAAGAAGGTTTTTGGGGTCTATCTTAATTTTTTTTATTCATTTTCCCTTCTATCACTAACTCAACTTATTAATAACTCAATCAAAATAAATACAATTATCTTCAATAACAAAATGTTTGTTATGCTTAATATATTTAGTTTGATCTGTATCTGTCTTAATTTTGCCTTTCATTCAAGCAGTTTTTTTGTCGCTAAATTACCTGAGGCCTACGCTTTTTTGAATCCAATCGTAGATGTTATGCCAGTAATACCTTTGCTTTTTTTTCTCTTAGCTTTTGTTTGGCAAGCTGCTGTAAGTTTTCGATGAGATCTTTAATACTGTCCTAGACAAATTAATGATTGATTCGACAAAAAACAATTCTAACATAACAATTGATAAGATTAGATACGTCTTACAGTATGAACGAACCCTCAATTCAAATATTGAAATTCTTGTACAGCCATGATAAGTCTGAATCACCCCATTTTCTTATTCTGACCTTTTCTTTTTTCCATTGAAAGGCCCTATTGGAGTTCCCCACAATGTCGAGTTTTGGGTATGAAAAAAAAAATTTGGTAATGAAAAACTCCACTTTTATTACAAATATTACAAATGCTTTTTTTGAAAATTTTGTTTTCTATTTCTAAAAAAACCTTCGTTCTTGGTGTTAAAATCAAAATACAAAAAAATACAAACAAAATAGTAGGGTATGCGGTATAAAAAAAAAATAGAGAATCTATTCTCTTTTTTCCTAAAAAAAATCTTGGAGATTGTATAATGCTTACGCTCAAACTATTTGTTTACACGGTAGTAATATTCTTTGTTTCTCTCTTCATCTTTGGATTCCTATCTAACGATCCGGGGCGTAATCCTGGACGTGAAGAATAAAAAACAATAAGGTTTTTCTTCCTTGATTTTTAAACGTTCTTAGTAGGATTTTATCGATTCCCCATCGAATTCGCGGTAAATTCGAAAAAAAAAAAAACCAAAGTGTCGACGAAAACGGAAAGAGAGGGATTCGAACCCTCGGTACGAAAAACTCGTACAACGGATTAGCAATCCGACGCTTTAGTCCACTCAGCCATCTCTCCCCCAATCGAAGGGGGTAATTACTATGTTACATTACAAAAAATAAGGCTTGAAAAAAGCCCGTCTTTATTAATAGATTATTATCTATTTAATTCTTATTATATATTTTAGAATTCTCTATTTCTTTTTTTATTGTAGTTATAGATATATTATTATAATAATATTTTTTTTATTCGAATTAGAATTATATAGTATCTATTTATTATCTATATAGAATTCTAATATATCTATATAATAGATTCTAATATAGATAATAAATAGATATAGACTCAAATTCCATAAAAAAAGATTTATATAAAAAAAGTTAAGGGCTTGAAGTAGATATCGCCAATACAATCTATATAAACCTAATAGAAATAAATAAAATAGAATATGAATAATATAGATAAAAAAAAGAAAAAAAAAAATAGAAAGGGAATATATATTTGTTAATATATTTAATATAGATTTATTGAATTACTATATTTAATTTCATTAATTTACTATGAATATAATATATAAAATATATAATATATATATATTTTATATATTTAACTTATCTAATATATATTTATATACTAATATATATTTATATATATATAATAAAAAAATCTTTGATTTCGTCCGATAAGGGCCTTTGATTTCCACGGCTTGGCCTGGTCAGTACCTGGCCCGGCCGGGCCTCTTTTGTTCCAACGAATTGGAAGAAATTTTTTTTTATTTGAAAACAAAAAAGGATTGTTATTGAAACAACAAAAGTCATAAGAAGGACTATTTCGATTCCTATGATATAGAATCAAATGATATAGAATCAAATGATATAGAATAAAATGATATAGAATAAAAGGGTCATTTCCTTTCTTGCTTAATTTCTTATCTTCTATTTATATATAATATATAAATAGAAGATAAGAAAAAAGGGAACTGTGGATTCTTTCACAACGCATTTTTGTATTATGGCTTAAGTTAAATAGTTTTGTCGAGACATATCTGTCAAAAACCTCGAGAAAACTCTTAGTTAGTTATTTAAATGAATCCCCTTTTCCGAATCTCATTAGATCCTCTGACAAAACACGTCAGAGCTATAATTTTCATAATTTTTTTCTGATCCTATCTTTTGATTACGCCCGAGTTTCTTGTTCGACAAAAAGTCCGATTATATACAATAATAGGATTGTAGCGGGTATAGTTTAGTGGTAAAAGTGTGATTCGTTCGATATAATC